TCCAAAGGATGTTGATCGTAAATGAAAAGATTGTTTACGGAGAAAAACAAATACCGATTCACATTCATATACATGAATATTATATAGGAACAAGAAGAATCTTCGATTCTCTTTTGAACAAACAAAAATAGATTTCTTTCGAGCTTTGAGACTATTCGAATTCTGATAGTCGTGGAGAAAGAATCGCAATAAATGTAAAGAGGGAGCATCTTGTATCCAAGAGTGAAGTATTTGAACCAAGATTTCCAGATGGGCGGGGTAAGGTATTAGTATATGTGACACATGATTTAAATGTGATAATTTGTCCTCGAAAAAGGGAAATATTGAATGAATGGATCGTAAATTATGAGATTTTGTTATTTCTTTTTCTTCGAAAGAAAATACTAATTGCAGCGAGAATGGAATTTCCATAATAACCGCAAAACCCTCTGATACTGTTTGAGTATACAAATTTTTGCTGTGCCCAATGAATCGATTTTGGTTGGAATCATTAATCGAAATAATCAAACGATTCTGTCGATGCATTCGAGTAATTACACGTTTCACAATTAGTGAACTAGATTTATTGTCATAACCGAAATTTTCCATAGTTTCATAAAAAATCGAACCATTTAAAGCATAATAATGAGCAAGTGCGTAAATATACTCCTGAAATAGAAACGGATAAATGAAGCATTGTTGCCGAAATCTATCTATTTCGAAATATCTCTGTAATTCCTCCATTTGAAATTCTACTTGGTCCCCTCAGACCAAAGGCACGAGGTATTTATTTCTTGGATTATCAAATGATACATAGTGCGATATGGTCAGGGCAAGGTATATAGTAAAAAAGTAGATACCCCGAAGACGGGGAGTACAGCCCAAGCAATGGATCCTCTTTTTCCGCCCAATTTGTTTGTGTTCGTTATAGTTACAACAGATGGTTAGAAATCCTTTATTTCGGCAACCCAATCGATCTTTTGACTTTGGAAGAAATTCCCTTTATCAGTATACCGTTTCTTCTACACACTCGTCTCCACTCCATACTCTATAATTAGAATAGAGAGAATAATTAATAGTTAGGATTCGTGAAAAATAAGGAATCGACGATCCACTCATCGGAGAATTCTTTCCCGCATCAGGCACTAATCTATTTTTAACGTCTAATTAGATCGGGTAATCATTCGAATTATGAATCGAAGCTCGTTGCTTTTGGGTTCCTTAGCATTGGAGCCGTTAGGGCTCTATCCATTTATTCACACGACCCAACTGCGAATTGATTTGGTACCGCTCCCGAAAGCAAAACAAGATTTTGTACCGCCCCGGTTAAGGATGAAATATTCCCAGAGCTCTCCATTGATACGACATGCTGTTTTTTCCATTCGTTCTCCTTCAGGATCAGTCGTGGTCTTACAAACTCTACCAATGATATGGACGAATCCGTTGCTTCATCCAAATGTGTAAAAGATCATAGCCGCACTTAAAAGCCGAATACTCTACCGTTGAGTTAGCAACCCGTGTAACTATGGTATGTAGACACGATCTAAACCAAAAAATAGAACAAAGAGATTAGATTGTCTTACCCAACCAAAACATTGAACCAGCAACAAATCGAAAAGAAACATTTGTTGATCAATTAAAAACGTAAAAATGTTCAGATCGGATGAAACTACAACTGATTCGCGGATAAATAGAGCTAATTTACGGACCTTCTTTTTTCTCATTTTTTTTTTATAAAAAAAATTCAGAAGAGACTCCTTTTGTCGCAGCGAATCTGTCGAACTCATCATTTGGGTGAAGGAAAGAAACAAACTTATGGGAAGTCGAACAGTGAATCCGTTTATTTAGCCACGATCCAATTATAAATCGGCCAATACGCCGTTGTCAATGTGAATTGAATGTTGAGAAACAAATCCCATAAACACAAGAAACATAAGGAAAATAAGGACTTGTGTTGGATTGGCACTACTATTCACTCGATCCTTTTTTTCGTTTCATGTCAATAGAATAGATTTTTTGTCGCTATATGATATGGGATCGCGTGTTAGCAACAGTAAATAAATATGAATAGAGCAAGAAAAAAGGAACGGCGGAGAAAAAATTATACAAAGCTAGATATTCCCCTTTTCTTTTTCAGAAATTTCATTTCGTTTTACTAATTTGAAGTTCCTTAAAGACTTCCGCTTTATTTGAAATATCATAAACAGTTCGTGTAGGTTGAGCACCCTTCTCGAGGAAATATAGAATAGAAGGAACGTTTGAATAAGTTTGTTTTTTTATCGGATCGTAAAAACCCACCTTACGAAGAGCTCTTCCTTCTCTTCGGGATCGAACATCAATTGCAACGATTTGATAGACAGCCCATCGGGATAGATATAGACGAACAATACCCCCCCTAGAAACGTATAAGAGGCTTTCCCCTCGTACGGCTCGAGAAAGAATGATTCGAATTTCTGTATATAGTGATTGTGGAAAACGGATCCATAAAAATCATCAATTAATTAGGATTTGAGTCTTCTTTATTTTTTCTTCCTTACTGAAAAAGAAATCTCATTCATACTCATAACTCAAGTTGGGTAATTCTCCAAGAGATCGAAGGTAAACCCTTCGACGTTTATTGAGCCGTCTCTAACCTCTTTTGGTTGTCTCATCTAGAATCTATTTTCCTTCCTCATTCTAATCTAGTTACTGAGACAATGGAAAATGGCGTTTACTTGTTCCGGTATCCTTTATCTTTGCTTTGAATCATTGGGTTTAGACATTACTTCGGTGATCCTTAATTGTTTCAAAACGGCAGCAACATACCTTTTGTTCTTTCTATTGAAGAATTACACAAATGATTGTATCCTTTATGATACAATACGCTTTTGATCGAAAAAGTTTTACCAATTCCGACAATTGTACTTTTTTGCTTTTGGATTTGAAACTTGTTCGACGTTTTGGATTTTTACATCGAAGATATCCTTACGAAGTTGGAACAGCTTATTGGCTGGCACTAACCCTAGATCCCTCCCTCTGATAAATGAATCAAGAATTTATGCTCGAGCTCCATCATGTACTATCCCCCCAAAATTTGGGTCCTAGTGACATAGAACAAACTATGTCGAGCCAAGAGCATCTTCATTGATATATAAAATCAAATGGAAATGGTGGGAGCAAGAATCCACAGCAGATCTATCTTGTCCTTCAAGTCGCACGTTGCTTTCTACCACATCGTTTCAAACGAAGTTTTACCATAACATTCCTCTACCTCTCGTTTGGAATTTGGAATCGGTATGGAAACGATTCAATATGGAATCATGAATAGTCATTGGCTCCTTCAGTGCAGTGCATAGTTAGAGTAGTCCATACCCTTTTCTATACGGATGAATAGACATTTATTTCTCTGGAAAAAGTATCGGCAAGAGGCCCCGTTTAACCCCATATTCCGCCATCTGTCCTATGAAGAACACACATTTCTAAAAACACTAAGAATGCGTTGCTTAAGACTTATTTATATCGACACTTTCAACGTATTGTTCGGGACGATCATCCATGAACAATCCAATTCTTTCTTGAACAACTAAGCCAAAGAAGAGTATTTAATGAAATTATAAATACAGGAACCAAAGAAAACGAACCATTAACTAAAAAGGTTATTCTAATAACCCAGAAAAGTCGCAAGTAACTCGATCTCGATACAAAAGATTAACTAATCTCACACCCCTTCAAATATTTAAGATTTATAAATATAAGGTAAGGAAAGGAATCATGAAAAATGCTTTCAAGAATTTCCTACTTCGAGACAGAATAATCCTTATTAGAATTAGAAATCAGTTTTCCTGAAAGAATGAGTTTGATCTCTAAATCAACAAATCGCCATAATCAAAACAAGTAAATTATATAGAAAGGGTTAGCAGATATCTCATTAATGAAAGATACACAAATTTGATCATCATAAGAGAAATCCTTGTTTCTTTTCCAATTGAATCATCAACAATTTAAACCGTATAGAGGGGTCGAGAAACAAATCCAATTTGTTTGGATTCGTGGAGATGAATAAAAAAAGAAAGACTTATAGAAAATCAAATTAAGGTCGTTATTCTCTCATCTTATTTTCTCAATCAGAGTCGTAGGAGTCTGCTCTTTCTGGATACAGAAAGATACACCGGAGAATAGTGACCGCGGGTCATCGTGTATATTTAAGAGATCACAAATCAAATCTATTTCACCGAAACCGAAATATCTGTGCCACTAAAGCCTAAAATCAAACAAAACAATAAATAAGAATACATATGGACGGGACGCGGCTCGTTTTATACGGATTTTTTGTATACGTATTTTGGTTTATTTCAGGTTCAGGAATCTTTCCTGAAATTCTATTTCTATTCCATAATGGAATAGAAATAGAATGTATGAATCCGTTTCATTGTTCTCCAATGAATCATTAGAGAACAATGAATTTCAAATAAAAGCAATTGGGTCAAAAGAAAAGAAATCTGTTCCGTATTGAAGTTTATTCTTTTTAATGCGACCTATATAACACATATATTGAAATTGATACCTTCCTTTGCGAAAAACGCGTATTTACACAATTTTTTGAGGATTATAGTCAAAACGAAACGAATTCAAAAAGATCTTCTTACGGGATGCTATCTTGTATAGGTATACAGCCAAATGAGTCCAAATCAATTCGACTCATCCCGTCTCAGATTCAGGATCTAGCTAAAATTAGTCATTTTGAATACCCTATTTATTCGCTTTAGGAAAGAGAGAGACCCGTCTTAGGTATTTCGACTCAGAATGCATCACGTGGGAATCCAAAAAAGATATGATTCTTCATATGAATCATTAGAAATCAGAAAGAAAGGTGGGATGGGACTGCGTTGTATCCAATATTACACTTTGAAACAGAAGATTCTTAAAGAAAAGAGAACATTGTTATGAAAGAGTCAGGTGTGGGACGGAAGGATTCGAACCCTCGAGTGACGGGACCAAAACCCGATGCCTTACCCCTTGGCCACGCCCCATTTCGATTTCCATTCGACACGAATAATACTATTATATTATGTCTGTTGGTTATTTGTCAACCCCAGGCCCAATCTAGATAGAATCTATATAGATCTATCTATCTGTATAGATTCTATACATATTTAGAATCTATAGACCCAGAATAGGTTGTTGCTAGAATTCTACACACGTAGATGTCGAATCAAAATGAATTTCTTGCTCATTCTATGATAAATCAATTAAGATATTGTAGAAAAGTATGATTTTTTCAATTCTCATTTGAGACTTTCAATTCTCAAATGAGAATTGAAAGATTTTTGATTGGGGGTCAAAACAAAAGAAGAGTTTTTTGTTTGGCCTATCTTCTTTCTTCATTTTTTCCCTTATATCAATAACAATGAAATTCTCTCCAGGAACAAAATATTTATTATGCTTAATACCTTTAGTTTGATATGTATCTGTCTTAATTCCACCCTTCATTCGAGTAGCCTTTTCTTCGCCAAATTGCCCGAGGCCTATGCTTTTTTCAATCCAATCATAGATATTATGCCGGTCATACCTGTGCTTTTTTTTCTCTTAGCCCTTGTTTGGCAAGCTGCTGTAAGTTTTCGATGAGATCTTGAATACTATCCGAGAAGGATTCATGATTGATTCGAGGAAAAAAGAAATCTATTCTAGCGGTTGATAAGATCAGATAAGTCTCACATTATGAACTCTCGACTCAAACATGGAAATTAGATAGCCAAGATGAATCCGGATCACCCTGTTTTCTCATTCTGACCCTCCTAAGGTCAAATACCCTGTGTGGGGTCCCTCACAATACGTAATTCTGAGTATGAAAGAAAATTTCGGTAACGAAGGAAATCTTATCTTATTACAAAAGAATCCCCTTCTTTTCTAGAAAGAAATTTCTTGGTGCCAAAATGGGATGTGCGGCACAAAAACAGAGAATCTATTCCCTTATTTCCTTTCCACCAAAACGGATCTTGGAGATTGTGTAATGCTTACTCTCAAACTCTTCGTTTACACAGTAGTGGTATTCTTTGTCTCTCTATTCATCTTTGGATTTCTATCTAATGATCCGGGACGTAATCCTGGACGTGAGGAATAAAAAAATCAGAGGTTTTTAGTTCCTGGATTTCTTAATCTTCTTAAGATCTTCCCTATTCCATATATTTAACCAAGATAAGAACTTTTAACCAAGATTAAGAAGGGATCAAGATTTTTTGAATTCGAAAAATGAGAAATCTCAAGCGATCAGAAGGGGCGGAGAGAGAGGGATTCGAACCCTCGGTACGAATAACCCGTACAACGGATTAGCAATCCGCCGCTTTAGTCCACTCAGCCATCTCTCCCGATAACAAATTGGGAGTTCATTTGTAACGCGTGAAGTAAAGATTGAGAAAATAGAGGTTCTTTTATTCCCCGGCCTGGCCGGTCTCTAGCCGGGCCATTCCTCGTTTTGTTCCAATGAATCATGGATCAAAAAAATTTTCTGATTTTGATTTTCTTTTAAAAAGAACATACTTGTTATTGTGGCAGTGGCGAAGGCTATTTCCATTCCTATGTTATGATTCTTTAGATTTCTATTTTCCTTTTTTGATTTTATTGATATTGACTTACTGAAATGAAAAAACACACATTTCTTTTCTCGCGGGAAAAGCTTTGTTTGAACGCTTGAGTCCGCAAAAAAGACGAATACTATGATTTTTGATTTTTCACTAGATCCACTCGACCCAAATTCATAAAATTTGGCAGTTCTATAAATAGAGAAAAGAGTAACCTCGAAAAAAGAGAAGATACAAACTCTCACTTTTTGCGGGGAGGAATCGTTTCTTTACCCGAAAAGAATTCACGGAGAAGTTCAAAAAAATGGAACTACGGATTCTTGTACAACTCATTCTTCTGTTTATGTTCCGACCTCAATGGCTATTTCGAACCGGAACTTCAGTAACGATTCCTCGTGCAAAAGGTATAACTTGTTGCTTAAATGAATCCTCTTCTATTTCATTAAGTCTCCCCTCGTAACACGTTAGCACTCACTGCAATTTTCGTGATTCTAATACCATTTTATCTTGATTACGCCCCATTCGCTTATTCGACAAAATGTCAATTCATATACAATAATAATATTGTAGCGGGTATAGTTTAGTGGTAAAAGTGTGATTCGTTCTATCGGCAACGGAAATAGTTAGAGGGTCTTTCAGTTTGATTCATATTCCGACCGACAAACTTTATTTCTTAAAGGGGTTTAATCCTTTAACCCTCAATGCCTCGTTTGAGGAAGAATATAGATTCTAGTGATTTGTATCCAAAAGTCAATTAGAAATTGAACAACAAAATTCATTGGATTATGGAATCGCGAAGCAGAATTTTGATTTGTATTGTAGGTTGGATCAACCCTTCCCATTCCTTGAGTATAAGGAAAGGATCCATGGATGAAGATAGAAAGGCGTATTTCTAATCGTAACTGGATCTTCCCCTTTTTTTGTAAAGGGAAAGATTGAAGTCAAATAGCTAGGAAACGATGGC